TCATATAATGTCTAGTGGGGAGTGAATGCCTTGGAGGAAAAATATAGGCGTAAATAATTACGAAAGTGTTGGTCGAGATCTCCTGTGACACCAACCAGCCTGATATGGGAAACCAAAGCTATAAAGCTTGCTGTGTGTACAGTGAAAAGGGGGAAGTGAAACATCTCAGTACCCCGTTTGTTAAATCAACCGAGAAACCATCAGTAGTGGTGAGCGAACGTGGTGTTTGGCTAAATTAAAAAATTAAAAACAAAAAGTTGTTTTACCCTAGAAGGTTATAGTCCTGTAGTTTTTAATATATTTAAAAAGGTAGAATAAGGCAAGTTTACCTTGTTCGAGTGCTGGGGGACCACCCTCAAAGCCTAAAGTTATTTTTCTTTCCGATAGTGAACAAGTACCGTGAGGGAAAGGTGAAAAAGAAGTTGCGACAGCGAATAGATCCTGAAACTCCACATTTGAGTCGGCGCTTTTAAAAGCCACGGCATACCTTTTGTATAATGGGCAAGTGAATCTTGATAGGGGGCAAGCTTAAGTGTAACAAAGCTAAGGCGAAGATAACTCGAGTCTTAAATGGCGGCTCATAGTCCTTTGTTAAGGACCCGAAACCGGTTGATCTAAACTTGAGCAGGCTGATATTGTAGTGGTAACATTCTTTGGAGGGCCGAACCCGTGTATGTGGCAAAATACTGGGATGACTTGAGTTTAGGGGTGAAAGGCCAATCAAAGCCGGTGATAGCTGGATTTCTGCGAAATCTATTTAAGTAGAGCGTCCTACTAGGGTAGTCCGGGGTAGAGCACTGTGCAAGCGAGGGGGGTATTTACCTTACTAAACTTTGGCAAACTTCGAATACGGACTCGATTTTTAGGGCAGACAGAGCATGTGTGCTAAGATTCATGCTCAAAAGGGAAACAGCCCAGATTGTTGGTTAAGGTCCATGATATAGCTTCAGTGATAAAGGTTATTTTCACTCTGAGACCGTCAGGAGGTAGGCTTGGAAGCAGCCATTCTTTTAAGACAGCGTAACAGCTCACTGACCTAGAGTGTAAATTCCGCGAATTTTGAGGGCTTAAAGTTATTACCGAAGCTTCAAACAAAATTTTTATTTTGTGGTAGCAGAACATTCCGTAGGTTGTAAAAGCTATAGTGTAAACTATTGTGAAGATATCGGAAGCGAGAATACTTGCATGAGTAGCACAAAACAACGACAAGCGTTGTGGCCGTAAGTCTAAGGTTTCCGATCTAAAGTAAAACTGGGTTGGCAGAAGTATATACTTCTAAAAAAAACGGTCCCTAAGCTGGCAGGCCAAGGCTTGTAGTGATGGGTTAGATTATACTGTGATAAGTAACTGACGAAAAATTCACTTTATCTTTAATACATTTAAAGGTAAATTATTTTTTCCAAGAAAAAGGTTCTTTTTAAAACCGTACCTTAAACCGCCGCAGGTGGACAGGTTGAGAACACTAAGGCCTTGAGATAACCCTGTTGAAGGAACTCGGCAAAATGACTCTGTAACTTTGGAATAAGGAGTAAAAAGTAGGGCGAAAGCCCCACTTTTTGGCACAAAATTGGGGGTAGCGACTGTTTATTAAAAACACAGGTCTCTGCTAACTCGTAAGAGGTTGTATAGGGACTGACACCTGCCCGGTGCCGGTAGGTAAAGACCCGATGTTTACGCATTGGTATCAAACCCCGGTAAACGGCGGCTGTAACTATGACGGTCCTAAGGTAGCGAAATTCCTTGTCGGGTAAGTTCCGACCCGCATGAATGGTGTAACGACTTCCCCGCTGTCTCCAACAGGGTCTCAGTGAAATTACAAAGGTCGTGAAGATGCGACCATCCTACAGCTGGACGGAAAGACCCCGTGCACCTTTACTATAAGCAAACATTGTAACCCAAAGACTTTAGTGTAGAATAGGTGGGAGTTTGTGATTTAATTTCGCTAGAGATTAATGAAGCGCCAGTGAAATACCACCCAAAGATTTGTTGGTTTACTAACATACGGACAGTGGTTGCTGGGTAGTTTGACTGGGGCGGTCGCCTCCTAAAGAGTAACGGAGGCATGCAATGGTAGGCTCATTCCCTATAAAGGTAAATAGAGCACAATGGTAAAAGCCTGCTTGACTGTAAGAAAAACATTTCGATCAGAGACGTAAGTCGGTCATAGTGATCCGGTAATTCTTTGTGGAAGGGTTATCGCGCAATGGATAAAAGGTACGCCGGGGATAACAGGCTAATGATCCTCTAGAGCTCCTATCGACGGGTTCGTTTGGCACCTCGATGTCGACTCATCACATCCTGGAGCTGAAAAAGGTTCCAAGGGTTCGGTTGTTCGCCGACGAAAGTGGTACGTGAGTTGGGTTTAGAACGTCGTGAGACAGTTTGGTCCCTATCTTCTGTGGGTGTTTGAAAATTGCGAGGACTATACCTTAGTACGAGAGGACCGGGAAAACTTGATCCCTGGTGTTCCGGTTGTTTTTAAGAGCAACGCCGGGTAGCTACATCGAGAAAAGATAATCGACCGTTAGGCGAGAAACTTACCTCAAGTAAAGTTTTCAATAGGGGGTGAAAATTAATCACTTCGATAGGCGGGGGGTGTAAGAGCTGCAAGGCTTTGAGCTGACTCGTACTAATCCTAAAATAAGGTGTTTTGTTTTTAAGTAGACACGCGGGAACCCGCCTATTCTGAAGCAAGTTATTCATCCTGTGGTTTGTATTATAATCCTATTTTAGTATAATAAGGTTATGTCCGTATTTTTTTTTGTGAAAGTAGTTTACCTACAGTATAAGAGGAAGTATTTTCAATTTCGAGGGGGTGTGTAACTCAGATGGTTAGAGTGGTGGACTTTTAATCCGAGGGTCTTGGGTTCAAGTCCCAATACACCTATATTCTGGGAGCATAACTCAGTGGTAGAGTATGTGCCTTACAAGCACGAAGTCGTGAGTTCGATCCTCTCTGGTCCCAATTTTTTTAAGTACGTTGTTTTAAATACAAGTGGTCCGTTATAGTCTTATAGCATGAAACCTTTTTAAAATGTTAGTTCAAGCTGCTAAACTTTTGGGTGCTGGTCTAGCTACTATTGGTCTGGCTGGAGCAGGTGTGGGTATTGGAACCGTTTTCGGTGCTCTTGTTTTGGGTACTGCGCGTAATCCTTCTCTGAGAGATGAGTTATTTAGAATTGCAATTTTGGGTTTTGCTTTAACTGAGGCTATTGCTCTATTTGCGCTTATGATGGCTTTTTTGATTCTGTTCGCTCTGTAGTATAAGTATATAAGTTTATATCTTTAGAAGTGATTAAAAATAATACTTGAGAGAAGTTTTTTTTAGTCGTGTTAGCGGTGTAGTTCAGTGGTTAGAACATTGGAATCATATCCCAACTGTCAGGGGTTCAAATCCCTTCTCCGTTAGGGTTATAGCGACTTTGGTGAAATTGGTATACACGTCAGACTTAAAATCTGTTTCTATTTTAAGAGTATCGGTTCAAGTCCGATAAGTCGCAATATGTGCGTGGCGGGTGTAACTCAGTTGGTTAGAGTACCAGATTGTGGCTTTGGAAGACGGGGGTTCAAATCCCCTTATTCGCCGGCGGTAAGGCTAGATAGTATAAAGGTTTAATGCGGTGGGTTGCAAACCTAAAAATGAGGGTTCAAGTCCCTCTCTGGCCTTCTTCAATAGCTCAATTGGTAGAGCATATGGCTGTTAACCATAGAGTTATTGGTTCGAGTCCAATTTGGGGAGAATTATCTATAGTAAGTTTTAATTGGTAGGCTTTCGGTTTGGGTAGCTCAGTTGGTAGAGTAAAGGACTGAAAATCCTTAGGTCGTTGGTTCAATCCCGACTCCAAACAATATTAATGCTTCCAAAGATTTTTAATAAATTACGTAATAGCGTTGTTGTTTATCATTTTTCAACTTCATTTAAAGAAGTTGGTTTTTGTGTGAGAATTTTGGATCTTTTATGGAGAGAGAATTTAATCCGAGGTTATACGAAGAAAGATGGTTTAATTACGGTAATGTTACGTTATTATGACGGATTTCCAATATGTTGTTGTTTAACTATTGTTTCTAAACCACGTGATCGTCTTTATCTTTCTTCTTTAGATCTCTATAGATTGTCTCGTGATTTTGGCGTTTTGGTTGTGTCTACACCAAAAGGGATTATGACATCTGAAAGTGCTATACGCAAAGGGGAAGGGGGTGAAATTTTGGCATATGCCTCATGACTACTCCGGTTTATAGATTACCAATAGGCGTTAACTGTTTGAGCAATAATGGAAAAGTTTATGTTTCAGGGTCTTTTGGCTTTGTTACTTTTGATTCCGCCAGCAAGATATATCGTAAGGGAAACACGATAGTTTTTTTACCTTATTTGACGTCATATTATAGTTCTATTTTTACTCAAGCTGTTTTGGGTGTTGTTTTAGGTTATACTATAGAATTAATTCTTAAAGGAATAGGTTATAAAGTTTATAAGGCTAATGACAAACTTATATTTTCTCTTGGTTTTAGCCATACTATTTCTATTAGGATTCCAGAGGGTGTGTCTGTGCGGTTTAATAAAAAGACATTTTCTTTAATGTCCGCCAATTTTGGACTTTTGCAAAACTTTGCTACGAGTATACGTGCCTATCGTTTTCCTGACACGTATAAGGGTGCCGGAGTCGTTTATATGAATGAAATTGTTATTTGCAAAGAGGGCAAAAAAAATTAATGCGTAAAATAAAAAATGCCGCTATTCTTTCTTTTTTTGTAGGTTCTTATGGTTATCTTGTGCCGCGTCTTAAAAATAATAATGGAAAAATATCAAAAACGATACATTCTTATCTTTTAGGTAAACGCTATTTGTATTATTTGTATAACTTGGAAAAAAGTTTGTATAGCATTCGTGCTGCGTTAGAGGTTTTAGAAACCACGGTAGATAGGGGGGGTGATATACTTTTTGTTAATAGTTCGCCGATATTAAAGCAAGCATTTGACAAAAACCCAAGTGTCACTTGTATTAAATGGAAAGGGGGGGGGTTGTCAGAATTTAAAAAAGTGGATTTGGTTTTTCTTTGCGATATTGCGAAGGAAAATTTAGTAGAGTCACATAGAGAGTGTTTGTTATCGGTCGGCGTAGGGAGTTCAACGGCAAGTAAGATGTCTTATCTTTTTAATTTAAATATAGAGGATACTTTATTATTTTATTGGTTTTTTAATGTTGTGTTTGTGATATGCCAGCGTGGTAAAAAGAAATTAAAATGTAATAGGAAATTACCTGGTTTATTGGGGACCGCAAATCCCAAAAAATTGTGTAATTATGCGATTTAAACCGAAGTACAAGTCTTGTCTTTGGGCTCGGGCTGATATCTGGGGTGATCTATTGTGTAAAGAAAAGACGTTTTTGCGCCCCAAATGGGATTTAATCATGGGTATGCTGGGAGGACGGAAGCGACGTAGGCGCCCGTTATCAAAAAGGTCCAAGAAAAAGCAGAGCCTTGGGCACATTCCCCACGCATTATGTCATAATTACAGTTTTATACAACCAAATTCTCGACCAAATCAAACTTTTAAGTATAATCGGTGGGGTTATCGCAACACGTTATCGATTTTATTATGTTTAAGGCGTTTTTACGGGGATCTAAGCCACAATACTTTAAAATTTTTGTGTGGTTTGCTGTTTAAATCAAAGACACCAACTCAGGGACTTCTTGGTATTCTGGAGAGGCGTATAGACGTTACTTTATATCGCTTGGGGTTTTTCCATTCTATTTTTTACAGCCGTCAAGCGGTTCAACATAATAAGATATTGGTTAATGGCGAGTATATAAAAAATAGTAATTTTATTTTGAAAAAGGGGGATTTTGTTGAGTTTTGCCCGACTCAACGATCTTCTATACAAGCTCGTCTTTTATTTCGTTACAAGTCTTTTAGATCTTTTCGTATGCGGTTAGAGCGATCGCGATTATCACATCGTTTTAAGTTTGAGTTACATCTTCACCCGACTCCGAATTGGATTCAAACAGATTATTCCAATTTAAGTTTTGTTTTGGTATCAGACGTGAAAACTCCTGTCATATATCCCTTTAGGGCCAATATTGATGAAGTCTTATGGTTTTATAGACACGGGTATCGATAAATTTTATTTTTTATGCATTGTAATTTTTTTTAACTTTTTAATTAGTCTAAAATGTGGCTTACCTTTTTAACAACTTTACTAAATATTATTGATCTTGTTCTTCCTTTACTTATTGCAGTTGCTTATTTTACTCTAGCGGAGCGTAAAATTATGGCAGGTATTCAAAGACGCAAGGGTCCAAATGTTATTGGCTATTTAGGACTTCTTCAACCGTTAGCAGATGGTCTTAAACTTTTTGTTAAAGAAACTGTTTTACCTACAAATGCAAATATTGTTCTTTTCGTATTAGCCCCTTTGATTACTTTTATTTTAAGCCTGATTAGTTGGGCTGTCATTCCTTTCAGTTTTGGTAGTGTTATTTCGGATCCTCAATTAGGAGTTTTGTATTTTTTGGCTGTATCTTCTTTAGGTGTTTATGGTGTATTGATTTCGGGTTGGTCGAGTAATTCGAAGTATGCTTTTTTAGGGGCTTTACGTTCTGCTGCTCAAATGGTCTCATATGAGATCTCAATGGGTATTGGGTTAATAAATGTTTGTCTGTGCGTCGGTACGTTAAACCTTACTGAAATAGTTTTGGCACAGAAGGATATTTGGCTAATTTTCCCACTATTCCCGGTAAGTATTATGTTTTTTATTGGTTGTCTTGCTGAAACAAACAGACATCCTTTTGATTTGCCGGAGGCTGAAGCGGAGTTAGTATCGGGATATAATGTGGAATATTCAGCGATGGGGTTTGCTCTTTTTTTCTTAGGTGAGTACGCTAATATGTTGGTTATGGGGGGGGGTAACTTCTATATGTTTCTTGGGGGGGGGTGGTTGTCACCATTTGGTGCTAGTATCTTCCCAGACGGCGTGTGGTTTGGTTTAAAAAATTTGTTTTTTTGTTATTTTATTTGTAGTGATGAGGCTATTTTGCCTAGATATCGCTATGACCAGTTGATGCGATTGGGTTGGAAGTGTTTCTTGCCCTTAGCACTCGCCCTTTTTATTCTTTCTGTAGGCATACTTTTGGGATTTAATTGGTTGCCCAATTAGTAATTTTTTGGCATAGAGGTCTTTAAAAATTTTATATAATATTTGAGTTTCATATATAAAGATTAAAGGTATTCCGATAATAATTTGACTCAGTATATCGGGGGGTGTTGTAAAAGCTGCAAATACTAATGATGTTATGTAGGTAACTCCTCTATGTTTTACCCATAGTGACGTTAATGTATATCTATCTATTAGTTTCAGTAAAATAAAAGTTGGTAAACTGTAAATTAATAAGGTATTAAATTGTTTTAAATGTTTAATGTAGTCGTTAAATTTCGGTTCGAAGGTCAAATTAATAGGCATAAAAGTTGTGGAATATGTGTAAAATGTTTTCCAAAAGATTTGAATTATAAACGGGAAAATGCCGGTATATAATAATGCATTAAAACATATTGTTGTTATCAACATGATAAGGCAGGTATTAGCCTCATATATATAAAGTCCTGGTCTAAAAAAGAGGAAAACCTGTATTAAGAGTATTGTAACACAAAAACTGACACTTAAACTGGTACAGAATTGCAAATAGGTAAAAAATATTTCGGTTACTCCTGTAGTTATAAAATGAGAAAGTCCCATTGGCAAAAGTATAAATATTAAACTTTGCTTATAGGTGTATATTGTAAAAAAAAATATGGTTGTTCCAATAGCGGTGTGTAATAAGCGATAATTTAACTCCTGAGTGTAGTATATAGAAAATTGAAACCTTTTCATTTTTAGATTTGTTGACTGAAGGAAGATAGTTTAATTGGTAGAATTTTGGTCTCCAAAGCCAATGGTTGGGGGTTCAAATCCCTCTCTTCCTGTTATTATGGCATAAGGCTGGTTTACTCCAGAATACGCTATGCAAGTAAATGAAAATAAGTTTTTTACAATTACTATTTATATTTGGCGTTGGACTTCTTTTTTTTGCTGATTTGCCTAAACTAGCTAAAAGTATTAGAGAAAAAATAAAAAAGTCTAATTCCTAGATTTTGGAGTTTAAAATACTTATAGTGTAGTTAGCGGTTCGTAGTTTAATGGGTAAAACATAGTTCTCATGAAGCTAGTATTGCAGGTTCGATTCCTGCCGGACTGATTGTAAACTGGGATTAAAATTGTAGTCTGGAGTCTAGCCAAGGTGGTAAGGCGCCCGTTTTTGGTGCGGGGATCGGAGGTTCGAGTCCTTTGACTCCATAGGCCAGGGTGGTGGAATTGGTAGACACGCTGGGTTTAGGTTCCAGTCTTTGTAGGGTAGGGGTTCAAGTCCCCTCTCTGGTAATGTCTAGACCAAATATCACTCAATGGGTTAAAAAATGCCAAGGTAATAAAATAACAAAAAAAAGAAGCGTTGGTTTAAGGGGCTGCCCTCAAAAAAAGGGGGTATGTTTAAAGGTATTTGTGTGTTCTCCAAAAAAACCCAATTCAGCTCGCCGCAAGGTTGTTAAAGTTCGTTTAGCTAACAGAATACGATTAACCGCATATATCCCCGGGCAAATTCATAGATTGCAGGAGCATTCTCAAGTTTTGGTTAGGGGGGGTAGAATTCCGGACTTACCCGGAGTAAAATATCGTTTAGTCCGCAACAAGTTTGATTTGGAGGGGTTGGGGGGGCGTAAAACGGCTAGGTCCAAGTACGGGACAAAGAAACTAGATAAAGGATGTTAGAAGTAGGACAGAGTAAATTAGGGATACAAGATCAAATATTTTCAAACATAAAAAAAAAGAGAATTTTTAATTTTTTAGGCATTAAAAAAGACCCTCTCGTTGGTAAAATGATTAATCTTTTAATGAAAAATGGCAAGCGCTCGAAAGCAGAAAATGTTTTAAACCGGGTTTTTCAAATATTAGATGAAAAATATCCGGGGCGTGCTTTACATATTTTTTATTTTGGGGTTTTTGAGGCAAGACGTGACATAGGTATTCGTCTTAAACCTAGGCCAAAGAAGCGCCGTATAGACAACACCTTTAGTGTGTATTTGCCATACATGATATCTTCGAGTAAGGGGTTAAATTTGGGGATGAGGCTCTTTTTAGAGTCGAGTCGAAGGCGGTCGACTTCAAGGCCTTTTTGGGATAATTTAAGTCAAGAGATATTAGAGTCTTCTTTGGGTAAGGGTGAGGTTGTTACTAAGAGGTATAGTTTAAATAAGTTAGCGGATTCCAATAAGCGCAGAGTTCATTTAGGCTCTCGACGTTTATTTCCATTAATATAAGATTTCATTACTATTTTAATATGGATTTTATTCATTTTTTTTTTTCATATCCGTTTTATTATTTGTTATTGGTGTGGGGGGGGGTTGTTTTAAATCGTACAAATATTGTTGTTGTTCTAATGTCATTAGAACTTGCTCTACTTTCAGTAAGTTTAAATTTCATAATATTTTCTGTTTGTCTCGCAGATCTTATAGGTCAAATATTTGCTATATTTATTCTTATAGTGGCGGCTTGTGAGTCATCTATTGGTTTAGCTATCATTTTAGTATATTTTAGAGTCAGGGGTAGTATTCGTATAGACCAAGCGTCATTGTTAAAATCATAAATTTTGTGCTTCCATGGTGAAATTGGTAGACACGGTAGATTCAAAATCTGTTGTCTTTTGACATGTCGGTTCAAATCCGGCTGGAAGTATTAAGTATGATTCAAGTACAGACTCTTCTAAAGGTTGTGGATAATTCAGGAGCCAAACTTGTTAGGTGTATTAAGATTAAAAATAAAAGGGGCAAAAGTTCAGCAAGCGTTGGGGACATCGTGTTAGTATCGGTTAAGACTTTGCGACCACGTTATGGTCGGCGTATTCGTTTAAAGATGAACAAATCAGAAATTCATCATGGGGTTGTTGTCCAAACACGAAAATTACATAGATCTAAAAGTGGTGTCGGTTCTAGCTTTGGGTGCAATTCGGTTGCTCTTATAAGTTCGCAAGACAAACCGTTAGGCACTCGAATATCAGCAACTTTACCTTCAAGGCTTCGAGGTTTGAAGTGGGTTAAGTTGGTCGCTATGGCAAAAAAAACAGTATAAGCAAAATGCATTTATATCAGAATCATTATTTTAATGTAGTTCAGCCAGATTTAATTCTTTGCGGTAACGTCACTACTCCTAACATGATGCCCACACTACCCAAAATATGTTTATATTTGGGAACTCCCTTGGCTAATAAGAGTTCAATTATTTCTTCTCTTTGTGCCTTAAAAATAATAACAGGGCAAAGGCCCTGTGTAACCCAAAAGAAGATTAAAGTAAGAACATATAAAAAAGGCCGGATATGTGCCGTTGGCGGCAAAGTAACTCTTAGAGGTTTACAGTTACACAATTTTTTGTTTAAACTTTTGTTTAATGTTTTACCCTGTATCCGTCAGTTTGAGGGTTTAAAATTACCGGCACATAAAAGTGTTTATTGTTTTGTTTTAAAAGACGTTTTCGCCTTTGAGGAATTAATTCCGTTATTTTCGTATTTTGAAACTTTAAATTGTTTTAAATGTGAGGTTTTTTTTGGTACAAATACTAAAGAGGATATGTTATTTTTAGGTAATAGTTTGCTACTTTGTTTTGTTCCCTGATTTAAATTAAAGGGATGCCGCGGAAGTAGCTCAATCGGTAGAGCGTAAGCTTGCCAAGTTTAAGGCTGAGGGTTCAACTCCCTTCTTCCGCTTTTTTGTGTCAAAAGGGGTAGGTTCATTTTTTTTAATTGTGCTAATTTCAGCAGAAGAAGAGCAAGAGTTTTTTTTTCTAACCCTAATATTTTAGATTTTTTAAGGTATTTTATGGGGTACCATTTTTTTTCGATTGACACACCTAGGCAATCTATTTGTGCGATTATATTTGTTATATTTTTTTGCATATATTCTAAAGTATCGTATGTAACCATTATGGTCGGACAACCAATTGCAATTTGGGGGGGGGTCAAATAAAATGGCATGAAATAAATTCTTCCTCTTCTTAAAGACATTTTTACTCTTTTAATTTTAGAGGTTTTTAAATTGCTGGCATTTAAAAGAATAAAAGTTATTTGTTTAGACAAAAATAATCGTTTTTTTCTTAAGTGTTTTTTTCGAGCTATAGGCATTGCTTAGAAGTGGCATATTTTAATTTTTAGGGGCAATTTATTGGCTCCAGCTTTTAATGCGGGGAATCCGCGTTCGCTATCGATACCGTATAGGAAAAAGATAGGTTTTCCGGCTGAGATAGAAGCTACCCAGTGTTTTACTTTCCCCTTCCCTTTCCCCATTCGGGCGGCTGTCGGTTTATTGCTTATGGCTTTATCTGTAAGTAGGGCAATTTCTAATTTACCTTCTCTTTTAACTTTTCGCCTAATGTTTTGTCGTGCTGCCTCTAATTGTTGGCCGTTTATATATCCGGATTCTAAGGAGATTAAAGCAAAACAGCTATGTTCAGCTAATTTTTGTGTTTTAGTTGTATTTTTTGGCAATGACCGTGGTTTAAAGTATTTTCTGTATTTTGTTTTTTTAGGTTGTGACAACATTAAGTGGGTTTTTACAAGTCCAAATTTTTAATCCTACGCTACCGTATCCTGTTTGGGTCTGTTTATATTCTGCTTTAATTGTGGCGTTTAAGCGGCTAAGAGGCATTTGGCCTATTTGGTATTTCCAAGTGCGACTTCGTCCTTTGGCTTTATGGGTAAATCTGCCTTTTATTTGGATTTTTAAACCGTTAAGTTTTTTATACTTTTGTAGCGAATCAAATCCTTGTTTAAGGTATCGAAGAAATTCGTAATGTCTTTTTCGTTTTTGTCTAGAGCAAACATTTTGTTCGATGAATCTGCATAAGCTAGTTGTGTTTGCCTTCTTTTTAAGTAGTAGCGACATTAACTGTATTCCGTACCTAGCGTAGTCGTATTTTAAATTATGAAAACTCTTGGCATAATAAGCGATTTGTCTTCTTGCGGGTTTTGGTACCGCTCTAGTATAAGTTTTTAACCTATTAACTTTTAGTATTACCTTTTTTGTTCCAGTAAACATCTGAATTAATTTTGTAGCCGCCTGTAATCTGCAGGCAACTAAAGTCCAAGATTGTTTTTTTATTTTTAATTTATTCTCTTTATAGCGCCTTGATTTAATGCGTCTTTTTGATTTTGTATGCAGGTGTATGAGGTTAATCGCGATTATTATTGATCCTATATGTCTATTAATCTGAATATCATCAAGGTAGTGCGTGGTACCTAAGCAACATGATTGGATAAAGTTATGTATTGTGGATAATATGTAATAAAATCGAGGTTCGTTCCAATGGGTGTATCCTTGATAAAAGGTATTCTTTGGACGTAATGCGGTCGGATGGGCTTTTTGAGCCATTTTATTTTATTTTTGATGAGGTTTTTCGAGTCGGTGCAAATTCGCCTAACTTGTGACCCACCATTTCAGGTTTTATTTTACGATTGAGCATACCCTTCCCATTATGGATTAATATTTTTAATCCGATAGAGACGGGGTAGATAGTAGAACGGCGAGACCATGTGATTTTTTTTTTCTTTTTTTTGCTAAAATTTATTAAAAGACTTTTGTCTATAAAAGGTGTTTTCCAGTTAGATCTCGACATTTTTTTTTTTTAATCGCCGTGTTGCTGCGCCTTTTGTTGGTTTACCCCAGGGTGTTACAGAAGGTCTACCTCCAGAAGTTTTGCCTTCGCCCCCCCCGTGGGGGTGATCTACGGGATTCATGGCGACACCACGTACAATGGGTCGGTGCCCCAACCACCTGGCGTGACCTGCTTTTTTTAATTTAATAAAACGATGTTCCGTGTTACCAATAATGCCGTTAGTGGCTTGTGTTTTAATATCAAACCACCTGTATTGCCCCGATTTTAAACGTATTTGTGCCATATTTTTCGTTTTTTTTAATACATACCCGTAGGAACCAGATGCGCGGAGTAGTTTACCGTCCTCTCCAGGACGTAGGCTTATATTGTGTACTGGGGTTCCTGTTAGTATATGGTACAAAGGCTTGCTGTGAGCATTGTCTAACCCACGACGTTTTGAATTTGATCTCACGACCTCTCCTTTTTGTATGCTTGTCGGTGCGAGTATATAGTTTTGTTTTTTATTATCTGGATTAAAAATACGAGCTAAATAAGCAGATCTATTTGGGTCGTATTCCAAGCCCACAACAATTCCTTGTGTGTGTTTCCGTTTAAGGTCTATTTCTCGATATAAACGTTTATGACCACCTCCTCTATGCCAGGAGGTTATATGACCTTTATTGTTTCGCCCACTGGATGTTTTTCGGGCTTTTATTTGTGATTTTAGTGGTTTTTCAAGAAATTGTTTTTGTGTCATATGATATTTTAATTATTGGGACAATTAGTTATGCCTTTTATTATCGGTACTCCTATTCCAGACAATAAAATTTTGGTTCAGTCGGTTTCACATATTTATGGTATTGGGTTATCAAAATCTAAGATGTTATGTCAAAGAGCGGGTTTTGGTGACGATTCACGGGGGCTTAATGTGACCCCACATAAAAGTAAATTCTTAGAAAATTTGATGGATAAGAGCAATCTTTTATTGGGTGCTGATCTTCGTCGCTTTCAAAATGACAAAATACGTAAGTTGTATACTATAATGACTTATCGTGGTTTACGACATAAGAAGGGTTTGCCCGTAAGAGGCCAACGTACGCACACGAATGCAAAAAAAAGGGCCCATTTTAATACAAATGTTAGTTAATAACCGATCTTTTGTTGAAAAATTATTTAAATTGAAGTTATTTACTTCTTTTAGCAAAAAGGGGATAAAAAAATATGGTTTTTTATTAGAAAATACTCGGGGTATCAGATCTTTAAGTATACAGAGCAGAGGGTTAGGACTTATCTATTTAAAGTCCACGAAACGCAATATTTTTTGTACTTTGGTGGATTATGCGAGTAAAACCGTTAAAAGTAGTTGTTCTTTAAGAGTTCCTGTTTATAAAAACGAGTTTAATGAAAGAGAGAATTTGTATACACGGGGTTTGTTATTAGGTAAATTGTTTGGAAATAAAATAATTTCTTTGGGTTATAAAAAAATTATTGTTTATGTTGCTGGAACAAGCAAAGGCCGATCTGGTGTTGTTCGAAGCTTCAGTAGATTAGGCATAGATATTTATTCTATTGTTTTAATAACAAGAACAGCGCATAATGGTTGTCGTCCAGTCAAAAGACGTCGTAAAAAATTACGTACGAAAGTTAGAGGTTTTAAATAAGTATTGTGCTTGAAGGGGTGGCTGAGCGGTTAATAGTGTCAGATTGTAAATCTGTTGGTTTTACCATCGTAGGTTCGAATCCTATCCCCTTCTTAATGTTAGTTAAATGAAGTATCAAGCTAAAATAGTTCAACAACACCCATTTCATTTGGTTGATCCGAGCCCGTGGCCTTTTGTTGCCGCTTTAGGAGGTTTAAGTTTAACTTTTGGTGGGGTTTTATATATGCATAATTATGCCGGTGGGGGGCAATTGTTAGGTTTAGGTTTAATTACTATTCTATACGTGATGTTTACATGGTGGAGAGATGTCATTCGAGAAGCCTCATTTGAGGGTCAGCACACTACAGCGGTCCAACAGGGTTTACGTATGGGCATGATTCTTTTTATTGTTTCGGAGGTTATGTTTTTTTTTGCTTTTTTCTGGGCCTTCTTTACGTCCTCTTTGTCTCCTGTTTTTAATATCGGGGGGGTGTGGCCTCCGGCCGGGATCGAGGCAATTAGTCCATGGGGATTACCCCTTTTAAACACTATTATTTTGCTTTCTTCTGGTGCTAGTGTTACTTGGGCCCATCACGCTATTGTCGCAGGTTTTAAAAGGGAATCTTTGCAGGGTTTAATCATCACGATCATATTTGCTATTATTTTTACAGGATTACAGGGCTTTGAGTATATTAGTGCCCCTTTTGCTATGTCTGACAGTGTGTACGGTTCTGTTTTTTTTATGGCTACTGGTTTTCATGGTTTTCATGTAATCATCGGAACTATCTTTTTATGCATTTGTACTTTTCGATTATATTTAGATCATTTTAGTCGTCAGCGGCATTTTGGGTTTGAAGCAGCAGCTTGGTATTGGCATTTTGTTGATGTTGTTTGGTTATTTCTTTTCTTAACTATTTACTGGTGGGGGTTTAATGTAATAGTTTGATAATTTAGTATAGTGAAAATTAACAAATCTGCTAAAGATTTTTTGATTCCGTTTGACATCGATTGCCCGATATTTAAAAGATACCATCGATTTAATCTTTGGTCGGAAGAATTTAACGAATACAATAAAATTAATTATTGTAAAGTTTATATGTCTAAATATGTCTATAGATATACTCATAACTTGCTTTTGATATATTTTGACCAATCTTTTCTTTTAACTTTTTATAGTAGCCCCCTTCTGGTTAAATTTCTAAAGTCTGGGTTTATTAGGTATATTGATTTCCGTTTCTTAAAGCTATTTCAGAAATTCTCTTTTTTAGGTCCGGATAGGTCAGATAAAGAGATTGAAATATTTGTGCATAAATATTTTCAAGAAAATATTCGAAAAAGGGTTGAAGAAGATCTTTTTTATTGTCTCATTAAATTAACCGTTAAACCTGTACCTAAATTTTTTCAAATTGAGCTAAATAAATATTTGAAGTACAATTATTTGGGTTTGTACCCCCTATTAAAAAATAATATTAATTTATACAATAACTATTTTTTAATAGATGAGTTAATGCTTGAATATCAGGATCAGGAAGCAGCTTTTTATCCTGTAAATAATTTACTTTGTAGTAACAACCACAGTATTTTTGAGGCGTTATACAATTTTCTTTTTGCAGAAAAAAGGGGGGCGTTAGACAAATCTTTTATAGCTTCTCATAACGATATATATATTAGTTCTATAAGTACTTCTTTTACAAAGGGTGCCGCGTTATTCGAGTTTGCTTGCGAGGGGTTAAAAGATTTTAATAAGGATCAATGTGAAATATCTGTTCCCCTATATAGCAGTCGCCCAAATAAAAACATTTAAGGAAGTAACATGTTATTTGTAAGTTTATAGTCTGTTATTTTATGATTTTTTTTAAATTATTGTTTGTAACCTCTTATTTTTTCTATGCTCTCTTGAGATAAACTTAGATAAATTATAAGACTTATTAGCATGTTTTTATATGACCTATGTTTTTTAGCCCTTTAGAACAATTTCAAATACTTCCGTTTGTTAATTTAGGTATTGATTTATCGATAACTAACGCAATGATTACAACGACTTTTAGTTTAGGTTTTGTCTTATTTGTCTACTATTGTCTTTCGGTTTTTGGTTTTAACTGTTTTCCTAGTCGTTGGCAGTTAGTATTAGAAGGTCTTTATTTAACTACCGCAGGTTTAATCTGGGATAGTATAGGTATCCATGGGCAAAAATATTTTCCGTTTATTTTTATGATATTCAGTTTTATTTTAATATCTAATGTGTCTGGTCTCGTGCCTTATTCATTTACTATAACGAGCCATTTAATTCAGACAATGGTTTTGGCTCTTGGGGTGTTTATAGGGGTAGTTCTTATATGTGCCTCAACTCACGGATTCCACATGTTGAGTTTATTTCTCCCAGGCGGTACTTCGTTGCCTTTAGCATTTTTATTAGTTCCGATAGAAATAGTTTCTTATATATTTAAACCCCTTAGTTTAGCTGTTCGCCTTTTTGCTAATATGATGGCAGGTCACACTTTGCTAAAAGTAATCGCAGGTTTCGCTTGGGCCATGATGGGTAGCGGCGGATTACTGCTAATAGCACACGCCGTGCCATTGTTAGTTCTGATTATTCTTTTTGGTCTTGAGTTGGCTGTTGCTTTAATTCAAGCTTACGTATTTACAATTTTGAGTTGTATTTATATAAATGACGCTATAGTTCTTCACTAGCCATAATAGTGGACTATAATAAAGCTAAGATTAAAAGCATTTTTAGCTCAGTGGATAGAGCAACGGTCTTCTAAATCGTGGGTCATAGGTTCAAATCCTATAAAATGTAGGGCATGAAATTTGCTTTAATATTTCAAAACGACACTGTGGCTTTTTTACCGGAGCTTTTTCTTGCAATTTCGATTTTAGTTATTCTTATGCATGGAAGTTTTTTAGGCTTGTCTGCGGCGGCACTTTATACCTATTTAACACCGAGTACAGCTCGATTAACTTCAACAATTTTATTTATAAGCGTTCTTTTGGTTGTTAATAATCCAATTGAATCTCAAACATTATGGAATTCACTTTTTATTACCGACCATTTGTCAACATGGTTAAAATTATTTGTTGTTTTAGGTTTGCTTGTCTGTGTTTCTGTAAGTGAGGCTTATATGTTTTCGGTTCGGCTTCGGGCTTTTGAGTTTTTTTTTTTTATTATTAGCATTTGTTTAAGCTTGTGCTTATTAATTTCCTCGTATGATCTTCTTTCTATTTATTTAAATATGGAGTTTATGTCGCTTATCTTTTATGTTTTAGCTACTTGGAAGAAGAATTCTTATTTTTCTGCTGAAGCTGGATTAAAATATTTTATTCTGGGTTCGGTAGCTTCTGTTTTTTTTTTGTTTGGGGCATCATTGGTTTATTTTGCCATGGGTACTACTAATTTGGGGTCTCTCAGCTTATTAACAGAAAATCTTGCGGGGTGTTCCCCGTTATTGTATTTGGGCTTGATTTGTTTAATTTCAGCATTATTATTTAAATTAGGAGCAGCGCCTTATCACATGTGGATAGCGGATGTCTACGAAGGAGCTCCTACGATTGTTAGTCTTATTTTTGCTGCTGTTCCTAAACTTGCTATCTTTGTTGTTGTGTTACGTTTGGTCTACACAAGTTTTTGGTGTTTGTTCCGGGATTTTGGGAAGACTTTTTTTTGTTTATGCGGGCTTTTCAGCCTTTTTATCGGCTGTGTTTGCGGCTTGGGGGAAACTAAAATTAAAAGACTTCTTGCCTTTAGTAGTGTTGGGCACGTTGGGTTTTTGTGTTTGGGTTTAGCGTCTGGTAGCGCCGAGGGGGTTCAAAGTGTTTTGTTTTATCTTTTTATTTATATGTTAACCGCTATTTTCCTGTGGATTTATGTTCTGCATTTAGATTTGACATCTGATAATAGCTTTTTAACTTTTTCGGACGCAATTGGGTTAGTGCGCGCTAATCCAGTTTTCGGTTTGGGAATTGCTCTTATGCTTTTTTCTTTAGCGGGAGTACCTCCTTTGGGTGGTTTTTTTGCGAAACTTAATATTTTTGTTAGTATTGTTGATTCTTCTTATTATATTGTCGCAATATTTGTCGTTTTAACCAGTGTTATTTCGGCTTTTTATTATATAAGATTAATAAAGATTTTTTATTTTGAAAAAGCAGAAAATTGGTTTTATTTTACCCCATTGACAAAAGGCGCGGCTTTTTGCATAGCTTTAATTGGATTAACCGTTATATTTTTTATGTTAAGTCCTAATTTATTTTATTTATTGACATATAAAATAGCTATAGGATTAATGATTTAAAAAAATGTCTTTTACTCAAGATTCAAAACCTTTATGGCAAAGTTTTATTTCATCGGTTTCTAACTCTGCGCTGAGTGGTTTCTTTACTAGGTGGTTTTTCTCTACAAATCACAAAGATATTGGTACTTTATATTTAATATTTGGAGCTTTTTCAGGTGTTTTGGGTACAGCGATGTCTGTTCTTATCAGGTTGCAGCTTGCCAGTCCGGGTAATATGTTTTTGGGCGGAAATTACCAGTTATATAATGTTATTGTTACAGCTCATGCTTTTTTGATGATTTTCTTTATGGTTATGCCTGTTCTTATAGGGGGGTTTGGTAATTGGTTTGTTCCTTTAATGATAGGTGCTCCTGATATGGCGTTTCCTCGTATGAATAATATAAGCTTTTGGCTCTTACCACCGTCTTTAATACTTCTTTTAGCGTCTTCTCTAGTTGAAGCCGGGGCTGGTACGGGTTGGACTGTTTACCCCCCTTTAAGTGGAATTCAAGCCCACTCAGGGGCATCCGTAGATCTAGCTATCTTCAGTCTTCATTTATCTGGTGCGGCTTCCATCTTAGGTGCTATTAATTTTATAACAACTATTTTTAATATGCGTAGCCCTGGTATGAGTATGCATCGTTTACCTTTATTTGTGTGGTCCGTACTAATAACAGCATTTTTACTTTTATTATCTCTTCCGGTTTTAGCCGGGGGTATTACTATGCTTTTAACTGACCGTAATTTTAACACCACATTTTTTGATCCGGCTGGTGGTGGTGACCCTGTACTTTATCAGCATTTGTTTTGGTTTTTTGGGCATCCGGAGGTATACATTTTGATTTTACCTGGGTTTGGTATTGTTAGTCATATTTTGGCTACCTTTTCAAGAAAGCCTGTTTTTGGGTATTTAGGGATGGTTTACGCCATGCTATCTATTGGGATTTTAGGTTTTATTGTTTGGGCTCACCACATGTTTACAGTTGGTTTAGATATTGATACTCGAGCCTATTTTACTGCGGCAACGATGATAATTGCTGTTCCTACAGGTATCAAGATATTTAGTTGGATAGCTACAATGTGGGGAGGTTCGATACGCCTTAAAACACCGATGCTATTTTCAATAGGTTTCCTTTTTTTATTTACAATCGGGGGTTTAACCGGTGTTGTTTTAGCTAATTCTGGTGTGGATATTGCTCTTCATGATACTTATTATGTGGTTGCACATTTTCATTATGTTTTAAGCATGGGTGCCGCTTTTACGATGTTTGGGGCATTTTATTTTTGGGTGGGTAAAATGACTGGTTTGGGTTATCCCGAGATTTTAGGTCAAATTCATTTTTGGCTTATGTTTATAGGGGTAAATTTAACATTTTTTCCTATGCATTTTTTAGGGTTAGCCGGTATGCCTCGTCGTATTCCAGATTACCCGGACTCTTATGCCGGTTGGAATAGTATCGCTTCTTTTGGGTCAATTCTTTCGTCAGTGGCGTCATTATTTTTCTTTTATGTAGTGTATTTAACATTAACCCAAGGACATATCGAGGATTCTAATCCTTGGGTTAAAGGTAGAGGTCTTGCTTTCCCCGCTCTCCAACAAAAAAGTGTGTAAACTACAAGTAAAAATTATTGAGACTTTTATTGTTTATAATAAAGGACTTTATGTTTTAATAGGTCTCTAGGGCCTATAACTCAGTGGTAGAGTATACGCCTGATAAGCGTAAAGTCGATCGTTCAATCCGATCTAGGCCCAAATATTTTGTAAGCCTTATGTAATGATTTTTAGTCTCTTTGGTCTAGTGGTTAGGACGTTGCCTTTTCACGGCAAATACATGGGTTCAATTCCCATAAGGGATTCTTTTGTATTGTGAATATGTTTTTATATAGTTGTCTTGACGCAGCCACATAAAAACATGGTTTCAGACTAAAATTGTTTTAAATGATGTTGCACTCCCTGATTATATACGCGAATAGTCTAACGCGACTTTTGCCTGTTCAAACTTTTCAAGTGTTTGGACATGAGATTGTTATTAGTGTGTCCAAAAAATACTTGTTGGCTACATTAACATTTTTACATCATCATAGCAATAGTAATTTTCACCTACTTACGTCTATTTCTGGTGTGGATTATCCGGAAAGAGACGAACGTTTTGAGGTAGTTTACGACCTTTTAAATATTAGATCCAATTCTCGAATTCGAATTAAAACTTCCACGGACGAGATAAATCCTCTCCCATCTATCGTAGATATATTTCCTTCAGCAAATTGGTGGGAACGTGAGATTTGGGATTTACTTGGTGTATTTTTTTCAGGACATCCGGATTTACGCAGAATTCTTACAGATTATGGATTCGAAGGCCATCCTCTACGAAAGGACTTTCCATTAAGTGGTTATTTCGAACTGCGTTACGACGAAGATCAAAGAGTTGTTGTTTGTGAGCCTATTGAATTGACACAAGAATTCCGTTCATTTGATTTTCACACACCCTGGTCTTATGTGGGGAAAGGTTGACAAGTAATATTAGTTTATGACGAGATGGAACTTAAATGCTATACTTAGTTGGGTAGATTCTCATATTATTGATTATCCGACGGCCATGAATTTAAATTATAATTGGAGTTTTGGGTCAACCGCGGGCTTTTGTCTTGCTATTCAGATACTTAGTGGGGCTTTTTTGGCTATGCATTACGCTAGTGAAACACATTATGCCTTTTCTAGCGTAGAACACATAATGCGTGATGTAAAAAGCGGTTGGTTAATTCGTTATATGCATGCAAATGGGGCTTCTTTTTTCTTTATGCTTGTTTATGCTCATATTTTTAGAGGGTTATATTACGGTTCTTATATGGAACCTCGGCAACATTTATGGTGGTCCGGTACTCTTATTTATGTTTTGATGATGGCTACTGCTTTTATCGGTTATGTTTTACCGTGGGGTCAAATGAGCTTTTGGGGGGCCACTGTTATTACGAGCTTTTTCTCTATTATACCCGTTATAGGGAAGGAGGTCGTTATGTGGATATGGGGTGGTTTTACTGTTGGAAATCCGACATTAAATCGTTTTTATAGTTTACACTACCTGTTACCTTTTTTAATTACCGGTATGGTTTTTGTTCATTTGGGTTTGTTACACAAAGATGGTTCTAATAACCCTTTAGGTATAAGAACAAAAGTAGCAAATATTAACTTTTATCCTTATATTTATGTAAAAGATTTAGTAGCATTTTTTGCATTAGTTTTTTCTTTATCTATTTTTGTTTTTTATTTCCCCAACGCGTTAGGAGAACCGGATAATTATCTAGAGGCGGATCCTTATAGTACTCCAGCCCATATTGTGCCGGAGTGGTACTTTCTGCCATTTTATGCCATTTTAAGAGTGATACCAAATAAAGTTGGGGGTATTCTTGCGATGGGGGGTGCCATCGTCATGCTATTTTTGTACCCATTGTTAAATACTGCGATATTACGGAGTGGTAACTTCCGCCCAGTTTATGCGGTAGTTTTTTGGCTTTTTGTTGCGGATTTTTGTCTATTAGGTTGGGCAGGTACTACCCCGGTTGACGATTATTTTAGATTTATTGGTATTACGGTATCAATTGGTTATTTCTCTTTTTTTATTTTTGGTGGTTTGTTCGTTGGATGGTTAGAAAAACTTTTAATGTTACACGCTATTAAAATAGGTGGTTCAAATATGCATTGTTCAAAAAGTTCAGGCTATTTAACAACCCGCCCCAATTATAAAGTGGGGGTATTTGATTATTTAACCCCAAAAGATATTTCGTAAATAGGTTGATATTAATTACACATACGTATCATGAATCTTTTTAAAAGAACTTACACTTTACTTATTTATTTATTATTTATTTTTTTTGTATTTAAACCTTATAATATAGCGTATATGGACGCGCCTCACCCGTGGCAGGTTGGCTTTCAAGATCCTGCTACTCCAATTATGGAGGGTATTATTTCTTTTAATGGTTTGTTAATGACTTTCATGCTACTTATCGCTTGTTTTGTTGGTTGGTTACTCTACCAAGCTTTAACCTTATTTAATGAATCAGTTAATTCGGAGCCTGTAAGCTTTAATCATTCTACTTTACTTGAAATTGTTTGGACAATTGTTCCAGCGGCTATTCTGATGATTATTAGTGTGCCTTCATACAATTTACTTTATGCAATGGAAGAGGTTATTGATCCTAGTTTAACAATAAAAGTAGTTGGTCATCAATGGTATTGGTCATATGAATGTTCTGATTTTGAATTAGTACCAAGAGTGACTAAAGAAAATTTGGATTTACTTCAGGGGCGTGTCAAAAATTTAAAAGATTGGTTAGACTACATAGAAAACAATAAGGAAACTAAAAATACCCAAGTTCCTTTACTTCATGAATCTAATTCAGAATTGGGTGGTGCAATTCATAAAGAGAAACTATATATGACAAATTCTGAATTAGAAGATCTTAAATTAGAATGGAAAAATGCCAAAACGGAATTGCATCAGGCGGATTTATCTTTAAATAGCGCGAAATTAGATTTTAAATTGGCTCGTGTTGATTTAGCTGCGGCTAAACTTAATAAATCAAGCGCGGAAGTCATTAAAGCCAGAACAGAGTTATCGGAGTTTAGTTCGTCTTTTAAAAGACCTAATACTCTTCTTAAAGATGGATTTGACGGTTGGGATGAAGAGTTAAGGCTAAAAACTAAAGAAAATTCAGATATTCTTAAGGCAAAACTATTAAAAGCAGAACAAGAATTTGAGGGCGATTCCGCTGTATTCGACGTAGTATCTATTGGTTTAAATCCGGAAGATCTAGTTAATCCTAATATTGTAGCAAAAAGCGCAGAGTTAGAATTTAATGCTTCCGGTGACAAATTAGCGGTTCCATTTCTAAGATCGGATGATGCGGGAGAAATTTTAAGCACAACTAACACTAAATTTGAATCTGCCCATTCAATTTTTGAGTCGAGCCAAAAGAAATTAGAAAAGGCAATTTTAATTTTTAATAAGGTGAAAGACAATTTTTGTAAAAAAGATATTGAACTTTTAGGCTATTTAGGCTTAGAGACTTATTTTGACGCGGATGCTGCGGATTTTACTTTAGCCGATTTAAAAGATTATAATTTGGATCGGGTTTCCGCCAGATCTTTAGAAAAATTTTATTGTGCGAAAGACGAATTCTCTAAGGTTAAAAGCCGAATTAACCAAATTAGCGAAGAGTTAACAAAAATTAACAACAAATTAGAGATAGCTGGGGGTCATGCCCGAGATGTCACTAAATCTCTTATGGATACGCCTTTTGTGGAGCACAGAGAAAAGATTAGTCGACTAAAGGTTTCAGAAACTTATTTCGATAATTTTACCTGGGATCGGCACAAGACTGATTTGCTTGAATACGAGAACAAACTAAGGTATGGGAGGTTCGCGTTGGAGGAGGCTAAAAAGATTATGGATGAGGCTATAATATGTCTTTGTAATAATATTGAAAGGGCCGTAGAAGCTGATCTAGAAAGGAGTAAAACGTTGTTACATTTTTGGCGGGCTATAGATTCCCCCACGCTGGATTTAGAGGCTTTTCGGGACAAAAACAATCTTTTGGCATTAGAGAACCGTATATTGAAAGCAGCGGATAAAAAACTTTTCTCTACAGGTAAATTAGGCGAACTTTTGAATGATAAAATTTCATCAGATTTAAGACGATTAAAAGCAAAGTGCAATATAGATGAATTAAAATTAAAGTCTATAGACGAATTTAATGATGAAGAAATTTACACCCGGTATGTCGATCTTTCTATTAATAAAATTAAACATGAAGTAAGTATCGCAGAAGGCGACTATAATAAGCTTATTGATGCTTCGACTAAAGTAAATACTCTTGTAAAACATATTGAATACCAATTAGCGAAGGTTTGTCCTGATAAATCGGCGGAACAAATTTGGCCCGCGGATGGGCTAGAGGTTTTCTATAATGGGCTTCAAGATGAGGTTGATTCTCATATTAAATCTTTAAAACATTTTTTATCTAATTTAATGCTACTTGATATAAAGGTAAATCCGAATTTAATAGCAACTAAATTGCGTACTCTTTTATTACAAGCAAAAGTCGATCTAGAAAACTTAAAGCTATTTTCTACTTTTCTTGAAAAAATGGCTAAAGAATCTAATAGTCAAATTGACAGAGATACCCTAATTTTGACGTATCTTAACAATACTGGAAGTTCTTCTAATAATTCAGAGACTGAACCCGATTTAGGCTTAACTGGTGACGATAGCAGAAATAATAGAGCAAAGGGTCACAATAGGTCTTATAAAGATATTAAAGAAATTTTAAATAGTTTTGAAGAAAAACAAATGTCTTCCAATCAAACTAATCTTTTGATTGATATTTTGCAAATGCTTAAGAAAATGGTTTATACTTTAGATGAAACCGATATCGATAAGTTAAGAAATTTCTTGTATAAATTACTGACTACAATAACTGAGGAGGATTCAAGTATCTATCAAATTTTAAGAGAAGAGATTAATTTAATTTTAGATCTTGTTAAAGAACCGATTGACGGGGGGGAGGATATTGAACGACAACGCATTAATTTTGATTCCTATCTTATTGGAGATGACGATTTAGTTATACCCGACGCCCATCGTGCTGGTAGGGCTGGCAAAGTCTTTCGCCTCCTAGAGGTAGATAATCGTCTTTTTGTTCCTATTAACACCCATATACGCGTTTTAGTTACTTCGGCTGATGTTTTGCATTCTTGGGCGGTTCCTAGTTTAGGTGTAAAAGTAGACGCATGTCCAGGTCGATTGAATCAAGTTTTTCTTTTTGTCAAAAGGGAGGGGGTATTTTATGGTCAATGTAGTGAGATTTGCGGTGTTAACCACGGTTTTATGCCCATTGTCGTGCAGGCAGTCAACCAAGATGATTATTTAACTTGGGTCGGAAAAAGATTATGCTCTTAAATTCTTTATTTTTGCTTCTAATTATTGGGATTTTTGGTCTAATTATTATACCCGCTAAATACAAGTTATTGCTCCGGCAATTTTCGCTGTTTATTACCGCGTTAGTTTTTGTCTTATCCTTATTTTTATGGTTGGGTTTTGACCAATCTACGCCTAAGTTCCAATTTGTCATTAGTAATTTGTGGTTACCTCTATCAAATATCAATTTAGTTTTAGGTATTGATGGTATTTCTTTGTTTTTTCTTTTATTAACTACGCTAATTTTTCCTTTGTGTCTCCTGGCTTCATGGACTTTTGAAAAAGGGGATTTAAAAATTTATCTTATTAGTTTTTTAAGTATGGAATTAGTTTTGCTTCTGGTGTTTACAAGTTTGGATCTTTTGTTTTTTTATATCTTTTTTGAAGCCGTTTTAATACCAATGTATCTAGTTATAGGTATATATGGCTCGCGACAACGTAAAATAAGAGCTGCATATATGTTTTTTTTATACACGCTATTGGGATCATTGTTTATGCTTATAGGAGTCGTCTATATATATCTGTCTGTGGGTAGTACCAGCTATGAAATATTATCAATTACAAAGTTTTCAAATTATAACCAAAGATGGCTGTGGTTAGCTTTTTTTGCTTCCTTTGCTGCCAAAGTACCGATGTTGCCGGTCCATATTTGGCTGCCAGAAGCTCATGTAGAAGCACCGACGGCGGGTTCGGTTATTTTAGCAGGTATTCTTTTAAAACTGGGGTCTTATGGATTTTTACGTTTTTCATTGGGGTTGTTCCCGCAAGCGTGTATCTATTTCACACCATTTGTTTTTAGTCTAAGCGTTTTGGGTATAGTTTATACGTCTTTAACAGCTATTCGTCAAACAGATTTAAAACGACTAATCGCGTATACTTCGGTTGCTCATATGAATTTAGTTATGATAGGTCTATTTAGCGGGACAGTGATTGGAATAGAGGCGGCAATATTGCAAAGTTTAAGTCACGGTTTTGTTTCTTCTGCTTTATTTCTTATTATTGGGGTCCTTTATGATAGGTGGCATACTAGGGGTGTTAATTATTATGGCGGGTTAGCCCATACAATGCCCATTTTCATAACAATTTTTCTTTTTTTTACGATGGCCAATTTAGGTCTGCCTGGAACCTCTAGTTTTGTTGGGGAATTCCTTTTGTTAGTATCGGCTTTTGACGCTAATACGACTGCGTGTTTTTTTGCTGCGACATCTATGATTTTGGGCGGTGTTTATTCTCTTTGGTTATTTAATAGAATAGCTTATGGTAATATTAAACTTGTAGGTTGTGATTTAAACTATAGAGAATTTGTGGTTTTTTTACCCTTGTTGCTAGGAACACTTTTTATGGGTTTATATCCAAATATATTTTTTTCTGCGATGCATGCCTCGGTTTCAAATTTAATGTGGGTTGATTGGTGGGTGTAAATTATTGGGCATAGAGTTTATATAAATTGTTTGTTGGTAACTTTAGGTTCTTTTCGTCTAATGGTTAGGATATTGTCTTTTAAGATAAAGGTGCGGGTTCAAGGCCCGTAAAGAACTAAAATGTATTTAAACATAGTTTTTTTACCCCTTTTAGGTTCTATTGTGTCGGGATTTTTTGGACGGTTTCTTGGAGTATACGGTTCTTGTCTTATTACAGTATTTTGTGTAGGTTTAACTTTTTCTCTAAGCTGTTTATCGTTTTACGAAGTAGGACTTGCAGGAAGTTCAACCTATTTATCTTTAATGACTTGGTTGGAATCAGACTCTTTTCATGTCGAGTGGGCGTTTTGTTTTGATAGTTTAACTGTCGTGATGCTTATTGTCGTTACCTTTATTTCGACTTTAGTTCATATATATTCAATAGAATACATGGCCGAAGACCCGCATCTTCCACGTTTTGTAAGTTATCTGTCGTTATTTACGTTTTTTATGCTAATATTAGTAACTGCCGACAATTTTGTTCAAATGTTTGTTGGGTGGGAGGGTGTTGGCCTTTGTTCTTATCTTCTTATTAATTTTTGGTTTACTCGAATACAAGCTAATAAAGCTGCAATAAAGGCTATGATAGTTAATAGAATTGGGGATTTCGGATTAGCTTTGGGTATTTTTACTATTTTCATGTGTTTCGGTGCTGTAGATTATGCTACAGTTTTTGCTTTTGCCCCTCAATTAACATCTTGTACTTTGTCTTTTCTAAATATAAAATTGGGGGCTTTAGATTTGATAGGAGTTCTTTTGTTTATCGGTGCGGTAGGTAAATCTGCCCAACTTGGTTTACACACTTGGTTGCCCGACGCGATGGAAGGCCCCACACCAGTTTCAGCCCTTATTCACGCAGCTACAATGGTTACAGCGGGTGTTTTCTTATTAGCTCGTTGTTCTCCCCTTCTAGAATACGGTTCTGGTGCTCTTATGCTGATAAGCGTAGTAGGTGGGATGACGGCTTTTTTTGCAGCTACCACCGCTTTAGTTCAAAATGATCTGAAAAGAGTTATTGCTTATTCTACGTGTAGTCAGTTAGGTTACATGGTATTCGCTTGTGGTTTATCCAATTATTCAGTTGCTGTTTTTCATTTAGCGAATCATGCTTTTTTTAAAGCTCTTCTTTTTCTTAGCGCCGGTTCTGTAATACACGCGGTGGGGGATGAACAGGACATGAGAAAAATGGGTGGTTTACGCCGTCTACTGCCTTTTACTTATGCGATGATAGTAGTTGGTTCGTTGGCTCTAATGGGTATGCCTTTTTTAACGGGGTTTTATTCTAAAGACGTTATTCTTGAAACGGCATACGCCGCTTATTCGGTTCCTTCTCATTTTAGCTATTGGTTAGGTAGTGCCGCTGCTTTTTGTACAGCTTTTTATTCGATTAGATTAATTGCCTTATGTTTTTTAGTGGAGCCCAATGGTAGTCGTAAATTATTACTTTCAGCCTCCGAGGGCGGTAAGGCTATGGGTTTTGTGTTAGGTTTATTGGCAATACCCAGTATTTTTATTGGGTATTTTAGTCGTGATCTCTTTATAGGGCTAGGTACTGATTTTTGGGGGGGTTCTTTATTTTGTCTTCCGTCTAATTTAAGCTTAATTGATGCCGAATTTATGTCAACTTTTTTAAAAATTCTTCCATTGTGTTTTAGTATCGCTGGTGGGGGTTTGTCGTTTATAGTATATCGTTATTATACTCATAATATATATTTTTGGAAAACTTCTATAGTGGGGCGTAAAGTTTACACTTTTTTAAGCCGTAAATGGTTTTTTGATAAGATTTATAACGAATTTGTAAGTCAAAATATACTGGATTTCGGGTATCATTTTACTTACAAGTCTATTGACCGCGGTCTTGTGGAGAGTTTGGGTCCTTTTGGTTTGTCAAATTTATTGATAGGTCAAGTTCAGCAATCACGGGTGTGGCATTCCGGATATTTATATCATTATTTGGTAGTTTTTGTTTGGGGGAATCTTTTTTTTTGTTTATGGTTTTTATTTGGTTTTCCTTCTTTGCGCGTCGGAGTACTGCTTTTATTCTGTACATTATGGTTGACCCTATAATTTTTATATTCCTTACAATTCTTGCGGCTGGCTTGGGCGTTAAAGTTACTAGCACACAAAACCCCGTATATAGCGGCCTTTATTTAGTTTTACTTTTTTTTTTAGGATCAGCTATCTCTTTTCTATTAGGCGTGGAATTTATGGCTTTACTATTTCTTTTGGTTTATGCCGGTGCCATAGCTGTTTTAGTATTATTTGTCGTTATGATGTTAGATGTCAAAGCCATAGAAAATGTGTGGTCTTCGGGGCAAAAACGATTTTTTTATATTAGTAGCCTTTCTTTTTTTTGTTTATGCTTGATTTTTGCAGGAAGTTCCGATGAGTTACTTTTTTTTGTTAAAATCGGGGGCCACAAGTATTATAAGTCTACTGGTATCTTTAACGTAATACATAGTGACGATAGTTTAAAAACAGCTATCAATATCTTATTCGATAAGGATCTTGCTGACTTTTTTTATCTGTGCTTTTATAGTAATATTATAAGTAGTTCTTTTTTAAGTAATCCCACTTGGTTTGTTAATTTTGATTCTTCTTCTGCCTTAAATGATCCTAGTTATCTTTTGTATTCTACTCATGCCATTTTATTGATAATTGCTGGAGTTGTTCTTTTAATAGCCATGGTTGGGGCTATTAGTTTAACACTTCAAAAGAATTGCCCGGACTCTTTATATAAACAACTGGGTAGAGAGTCAAAAAATGCTATTTTTACAATTAAGGAAAAATCTTTAATTAGCTCTTTAAACTTTCGTAATTTAGAAAGCGCCCCTTAAAATAAAATGATTAATATAACTATAAATGAACTTTTAATTTGGGTCAAAAAGGGATCTACTGTTATTCAAGCATGTGAAGCTGCAGGTGTTAAAATACCAAGATTTTGCTACCATGATAAACTTTTTATTGCGGGTAATTGTAGAATGTGTCTTGTAGAGGTCGGTAATTCCCCGAAACCTCAAGTGTCTTGTGCTTTGCCCTTTATGCCAAATATGAGAATTTTTACTAATACGGCTCTAGTACGCAAAGCACAAGAATTTGTTATGGAATTTTTGCTTTTGCATCACCCTCTGGATTGTCCTGTTTGTGATCAGGGTGGTGAGTGTGAACTTCAAGAGCAGAGTTTTAATTATGGATCAGATCGAGGAAGATTTTTTTTCTTTAAAAAGTCTTTAGGTGACACTTTTTGGGGCAGCCTTATAAAAACGGTTTTAAGGCGCTGTATAGTTTGTACTCGTTGTGTTCGGTATACTTCTTTGATTGGGGGTAGTGACATGGTAGGTACTTCTAATCGTGGAGGGAATTCTGAAATTGGTATGTTTAAGGAAAACGTGCTTAAAACAGAGACGTCCGGTGGGGTTATCGAGCTTTGTCCGGTGTGTTGGTCAAGTTTTATTTTTAGTTAATAGCAATTATGTTTTTTTTACGAGAGTACTCCCCAGCTTTAATTTATTTCTGTTTTAGTCTTATACTAGCTTCTATTATTTTTGGAGCTTCTTATACTTTAGCTTTAGCTGAATCGGATAATGAAAAATTGTCTTCCTATGAGTGTGGGTTTGATCCTTACGAAGACGCTCGTAACGCATTTGATGTTCGTTTTTATCTTGTAGCTATTCTTTTCTTGCTTTTCGATATAGAAACAGTTTTTCTTTTTCCTTGGGCCGCTTCTTTAAGCCAGTTGCCACCATTAGGTTATTGGTCTGTAATTGATTTTCTTTTGGAACTTGTCGTAGGATTTATATATGCTTGGCAAATCGGTAGTTTAGATTGGGAATGAAAAATAGGGATTATAAAAGGCGAAATCTATTTTTTTTACACGAATTAAAGCGCAGAACTCTTAATGCCGTAGCTACAAATCAAAACTTAACGGTCTCCTTACGTTGGTGGGCTCAGTTAGAAAAGTCAAAGTTGCCTCGGCAAAGTAGCCTATGTAGAGTTAAAAATAGGTGTGTTGAAACACAGAGATCGAGATCTGTTATTAACTTCTATAAATTGTCGAGATTGGAATTTCGGCGGTTAGCGTCTAAAGGTTTATTTCCGGGAATGCGTAAGGCGTCTTGGTAAAACTTGTACACTTTTAGCTGTTTTATAGGGCATAATTATTTATATCGCCTATATTATTAATAGAATTTGCTAGTACTTTTTTAATGTTATACATAGTATAGATGCCTCAATTTGATACCGTAACCTTTTTTAATCAAGTTTTTTGGTTAGTTTTAATTGTTTTTAATTTTTATTTTATCAGTCTACGTTTTATGCTTCCTTCTTTAGCGTTTAGTCTTAAATCAAGAAATAAGAATTTAAGACTAACCGAAGAGTCGCGTTAATATTAAAAAGTTTTTATAAACCATTTAGGAGATGTGGCTGAGTGGCTGATAGCCTTGGTTTGCTAAATCAATCTATATTTCTAATGTAGCGTGGGTTCGAATCCCACCGTCTCCCGAAAAGACTAAGGTTTTAGAAAAAGTAACTCAGATGGTAGAGTGCTAGTTTGTCATGCCAGTGGTCGCGGGTTCAAGTCCCGTCTTTTTCGTAGGTCAATTAATTAAAGGGGGATATAACTTAATTGGTAGAGTGTGTGCTTTGCAAGTACAAGGTTGAGAGTTCAAATCTCTCTATCTCCAACGATTAAAAAGGTAACTTGGTTATATCATCTCGAGTAGATATATTTTTGCAGGTTCAAATCCCGTATTACCTAATGAGCTTTTCTCGTACTCTTGTTTATAGGTGTGAAATATGGTCTTTATCTGCAAATATAAAAAGTTTAAAATTATTATCTCTTTTATTACCCTTTTTTCAACCGTATAGAGGATTATCTATTAATGTTAAAAGGTTTACATTGCTTCGCTCTCCTTTAGGAAATAAGAGGTCCAAAGACCAATTTGAGAAACGTGAGCATCGCGCGTATTTTTACGTAGAAAGCAGTAAACCTTCTGAGATTTTAGCCTGTGTGCACGTATTAGCCCTTTTAAATGAAGTTAAGTGTAAAGTTAAAGTTTCAAATAGATTATCGTGCGAAAATTGCACTATATAGGGATAAGTGACCGAGTGGTTTATGGTATCAGTTTTGAAAACTGACGCAGACAAACTGCCGTGGGTTCGAATCCTACCTTATCCTAAATTGATTTATGAAATTAAAAATTAAACGAAAGTTACTAGGCTGCATTTTATCGGATGGCAGTTTTCGTTTTACTTATGAATCTGATGTTTTATTTAAGACAACAAGGCACCTAGATATTGTAAATCATTTTGTTTGGACTGGTAAGGGTCCTAAAGAACAAACGGAAGTTGCCAATTTTGTTGTACGATTAAACAAAGAGCTATCAGTGCGTTAAATTTGATACAATGTACAAAATTTAATAATTTTTAATCCATTTACCCGCAATATTGAGGTAACGCGTACTTAAGTGTTGATTAAAAATTTTTGCAATATGCGTATTTTTATACAAAATAATGCAATTACAATAAATTGTCTAATTTTAGATAGTTAAATAAATTGAGTTTGATCCTAGCTCAGAGTGAAGGCTATAAGCCTGCTTGAATACATGCGAGTTGAATGGTTTCGGACCATAGCGTACGGGTGAGTAAAAAGCTAAAACCTACCTTTAACTTTGGAATAATCCTATCTCTCAGGAGAGAACTTAGGGGAAAATACCAAATAAATAACAAAAGGCACGCCGGTTAGAGATGGTTAGGCTTAGTATTAGGTAGTCGGTTGGGTTAAGCCTACCGAGCCAAAGATGCTTAGTTGGTCTGTGAGGACGATCAATCACACTGGGACTGAGACAAGGCCCAGGTTTCATTTGAAGGCAGCAGTAAGGAATATTGGGCAATGAGCGAAAGCTTGATCCAGCAAGGCTTGGTGAGGGATTGAAGGCTTTGGTTGTAAACCTCTTTTTTAACCGAGGATAATGACATTAAGTTAAGAATAAGTCCCGACTAACTTCGTGCCAGCAGTCGCGGTAATACGAAGGGGGCTAGCCTTATTCGTCATAACTGGGCGTAAAGGGTCCGTAGGTGGCTCTTCGTAACGTTATAGGTCAAATACTTTAGCTAAACTAAAGAAAGGCTTTTAAAACAGGAGAGCTTGAGTCTGACAAAGGATAATAGAATTTTTTAACGAGGGGTAAAATCCATAGAAGTAGAAAAGAATATCAAATGCGAAAGCGATTATCTGGTTCAGCACTGACGCTGAGGGACGAAGGCATAGGTAGCGAACAGGATTTGAGACCCTGGTAGTCTATGCTGTCAACGATGAATGCTAGTTTTTAGGCCATTTAGAAGCTACAGCTAAGGCATTAAGCATTCCGCCTGAGGAGTACGAGCGCAAGCTTAAAAATCAACGGAATTGGCGGGGGTTCAAACAAGTGGTGGAGCATGTGGTTTAATGCGATAATACGCGCGTAACCTTACCAGTCTAGTAAGTCTGTCATTCTTGCGGAGACGTTTTGAATTTTGGGACTTTCAGGTGTTGCATGGCTGTCGTCAGCTCGTGTCGTGAGATGTACGGTTAATTCCTGTAACTGAGCGCAACCCTTATCTTTTTTACGTTTTTCTTTCAATAGAATATAAAACTTAAAAGACACGGCCAGCCATAAGCGGGAGGAAGGTGGGGATGAGGTCAAGTCCTCATGGCCCTTATGAACTGGGCTACACACGTGCTACAATGGGAAGAACAATAAGTTGCAAAGATGTAATTCAAAGCCAATCTTTAAATCTTCTCTAAGTTCGGATTGAGGCTGCAACTCGCCCTTATGAAGTTGGAATCACTAGTAATCGCGGATCAGGATGCCGCGGTGAATACGTCACTGGGCCTTGCACACACCGCCCGTCACGTCCTGGAAGTTAATTTGGCTAGAAGATTTTGGAATAAACCTTTTTAACTTCATTACCCATAATATAAAAAATATTATAATGAAGTAAATAAGGAGGTTTCTTTTAAAGGACAGATAAACAACTGGGATGAAGTCGTAACAAGGTAGCCGTAGGGGAACCTGCGGCTGGAATATACATATATTAAGAGATTCGTCTCTATGCCTAGATTTATACCCGAACCCTTACCGAATTCGAGTGTTCTCGTCTAGACAGCCACACATACTAGTTTTTTCTGGGAACCATGGCCCCCCTTTATCCTTTGATTATGTAATTTGCGTTATAGAGCAGTTAGGTTAGCTCATCAGGCTCATGCCCTGGAGGTCGCAGGTTCAAATCCTGCTGGCGCTAAGTTTATTAGATCTTATGGTATTAAAAAAAAAAGAATTTGAAAAAAAGCTAAAACATTTTACAATAAATTTTGGGCCTCAGCACCCAGCAGCACACGGGGTTCTTCGTCTTATTTTGGAGTTAAATGGTGAGGTGGTACAACGGGCGGATCCCCATATAGGGTTACTTCATAGGGGTACCGAAAAGTTAATTGAGGCCAAGACTTTCATTCAAGCTTTACCGTATTTTGATCGTTTAGACTATGTGTCAATGATGTGTCAAGAGCATACGTATGTATTGGCTGTTGAAAATTTATTACAAATAAGTATACCGAAGCGGGCGCAATACATTAGAGTTCTTTTTGCTGAAATTACGAGAATATTAAATCATTTGTTAGCGGTGGGCTGTCACGCTATGGACGTGGGTGCTATGACCCCGTTTTTGTGGTCATTCGAGGAAAGAGAGAAACTAATGGAATTTTATGAAAGAGTCAGTGGTGCTCGCATGCACGCCAGTTATTTTAGACCCGGGGGTGTAAGTCAAGATATGTGTTTGGGGTTACTTGATGATATTTACACTTTTGCCGGGCAATTTGGTCAAAGATTAGACGAAATGGAAGAAATGTTGACGGATAATCGAATATGGCAAGAAAGGTTAGTAGACATTGGTGTCGTTACGGCAAAAGAAGCTATTGATTGGGGCTTCTCCGGGGTTATGCTTAGAGGTTCCGGGGTTAGATGGGACTTAAGAAAAAATGAACCTTATGAAATTTATTCTGATTTGAGTTTTAAAGGAGTCGTTGGGAAAACTGGCGATTGTTATGATCGGTACCTTGCGCGAATTGAGGAAATGCGCCAATCTTTAAGCATTATTCACCAATGCATTAATGGCATGCCAAAAGGGGGTATTAAAGTTGACGACGCCAAAATATGCCCACCATCTCGTAGTGAAGTTAAGCAAAATATGGAATCTTTAATTCATCATTTTAAATTATATACAGAGAGTGTCTCCGTGCCGCTTGGTGAAACTTATACGGCTACAGAAGCACCCAAGGGTGAATTTGGTGTTTATTTGATATCGGATGGTAGCAATCGGCCATATAGATGTAAAATAAAAGCGCCGGGGTTTTCGCATTTACAGGGCCTTAATTTTATGGCTAAATCTCATATGTTGGCTGATGTTGTTACTATTATAGGTACGCAAGATATAGTTTTTGGAGAGGTTGATCGTTGACTTTTGATCCATTTTGCTAAAAGTATTTAGGTGTTCGAGAGATAACGTAGTGGTAGCGTGTTCGCTTTGGGAGTGAAAAGTCGTAGGTTCGAATCCTACTCTCTTGATTTTTTATGGGGCTATGGGGCATTGAAATACCTTGTTAGGTTTATCTT